AGTATATATAGAAATATAAGAAGGATTGTATTTAGTAAACATGTATGCAGATATTAATATCCGTCTTTTCTTTTATTGTATTGTTTATTGCATTGTCATTCTATTTGGGCAGCAAGGGTTGTGCTCTATTAAAAGCAAATTTCGATTTTCTATTCAATTCAAAATTGAAATATGATAATTTTCTGAGAATGACTTATAGGCAACATATATAAATAAAATAATAAATATCTGTGTAACAATTTCTGCTCTGGGGTTTACATAGACTCATAATTCTTGTTATAATTGAAATTGAGAAAGATACTGATGTATCAATTTGTATTTTCTTATGTCATTAGGAAAAGAAAATCCAATTTGGAGATTCAAATCGTTCATGAATTCGCAGTCAGCAGTCAATAGTTAATGGTTCAAATTTGTCATAAATTTGGAATGAAAATCCCCATTTTATTTTTCAATAGAAAGTGAGAGAAGTTGGTTAGTTTGAGATACTAAACATAAACAGGGGGTGGATCCAATCCAATAACAATAAAAGGGGGCAGGATTTCTTTTAGGATTAGGAAAGAAAAGGATTAAGTTAAGAAAAACGGAACTCAAGGTGCAAATCCAATAACAATAAACGGAAGCTCCGTACGACGGGAAAAATTGCATAGATTTTCTATCATTTTGGCGGCATGGCCGAGTGGTAAGGCGGGGGACTGCAAATCCCTTTTCCCCAGTTCAAATCCGGGTGTCGCCTGATGAACAAAAGACTCGAAACATCTTCTTCTGTTTTGCTGATATAACTCGCCGAAGTATTGTCCAGCAGAAGCAGACTGTTGGTATTTGTTTGATTCGAAGCATCCGGCTGGGGATTTTCGAATTGATTGTAAATCCTCGCATCTAGAATTCAAGGAAATATTCTAATGGTAGACGAGTTATCAAGACTTCGCGATTCCCTTCTACTAAACCACTAATCATTGTACTACTAATGCAGTGCCTAATGACTGGACCTTAAATTAGATTGAAGAGCCTTAGAATTCAAGAATTCAATTACAATAGCGGTGGGGGGGGACAGAAGATACTTTATATACGGCGGATACCCAAGAACTTCTGAGTCCTTGGGTATCCAATCAATATTCGATTGGATGGATAATTCACTTTGAATTCAAATTCTAGTTATAGTAAAGGGCAAAAGCAAAAAGAGAAAATATTTCTTTTCGGCAACCCCTAATCAAGAATATACCGTCTCCCCACTCTTTCACAGAGAAAATGAGGAAAGGGTACGAATTAGATCAAATGGCATTTTAGATAAGGATTATCCGCTTTTTACTTATGAGGATCAACAAAAAAATAGGCCTTATTATTCCTACATGTTCCATTAGGAACATTCCCTCGAGATGTTACTACGTATTTTGCTTATGTTTCATCTTTCCTGATTGGAAATCATATAGGAATAGGAATTTTTTTTATAGAAATGGTTTATCAATAGTGTTCGATCAGAATCCCCTTTTGACTCTGCACCCCTGATTCCGCTATACTATTATTAGTGAGGAATGATGGAATAATTCCTTCATAGTTATAGAAATAAGGGGACATAATTCACATGGATATAGTAAGTCTCGCTTGGGCTGCTTTAATGGTAGTCTTTACATTTTCCCTTTCACTCGTAGTGTGGGGAAGAAGTGGACTCTAGGGGTATTACTAATTGAGTTGGGGAATCAAACTGTATCGATTGTTTTCTAGATCGTTCTGCAACGCGTTTTGAACTATTTCAAATGAAAATCAAAACATCTTCATTTCGAATTCCATTGGATTCGAATGAAGTAATGTATTATATGAATCATACTCTTTCAATTAAAGAGATATTTCGTTAATTCCTATCTTTGTATTTGGAAAGGGATCCAAATGATAGGAAATTTAGTCCAATCTAATTTTTCCTAAATTTTCTATTTCAATCAACGAGCTCTTACCAGGCTTATAGATGGATACTAAGGAAGACCAGACCCTTTTTATTTATTATTTTATTTCTTTCCCTCTTTGAAGAAGTCGTTTTGTTAAGTGTATACGCACTTTCTATGAGAAATGGTATAAACATAGCGGTTGTCTAACGAGATAATATAGATAAGAGGATCTTCCCTCAGGCGAGTCGCATATCGCGCATTTACCGACTGTTTTCTAATTTTAGAAATTGGATTTATGCTTTATCGACTCACATTTATATCATGGTTCAGGCGTTAACGTTAAAAATCGGTGAGGTTTACTCTTCCTTTTCGAACTCCGAGAAGTGCCCGTGAAACTCCTGCTGATGGTTCAATCAATTACTTCTTCGGAATGCTCGCTAATGATTTATTTTATTAATATATGCCCCTATCGTTTTTCCTTCATTGATTTATTTCTTTTTATAGATACCGAGATTCCTATTTCATATTGAAAATCAGAAAAATTCTAGTAATTGGAATCATAAGACATAAGAGTAAAAGGATTATTTCAGATTCAAATACAAATAGGTGTAGCAAATAAATAGAATTGGGTGCTATGTCAATTCCATATATGGAATTGATATCCACATTAACATATATAATATTGTAGATTAATCTATATTAAACCTCTACCTTTATTTTTATTCTAGAATACAACTTTATACATTACAATAATACTAATAATAGTAATAGATCATATGGTCGAAAGATTCATCTATTTCTTTCTACCATACGATCTATCTATTAGAATACTGCCGATTATAGTCCGCTTATTTCATTTAAGACACGAAAATTGGAATCCTTTTCATTTTATTTCGTCAATTTTTGATAAGAACTCAGAAGTCAAGTTTAATTCAAATTGCAAATTAATGATTAATTAATTAATCATTTTGACTGACTGTTTTTACGTAAATGATAAGTAGAAAGGCGGTAGGAACTAGAATGAATAGTGCAGTAGCAATAAATGCAAGAATATTTACTTCCATAATCCAATCTTTTTTACTTTTTACTTCGCAATAACTCGGGATTTAATCCCATAGAGATGATAAACCTTTCACCTGTAAATTCAATGAATAAATTCCCTCTCAATCTCGCCGGTTTTGAATCGGATCGATCGAAAGTTCTATTCTATCTGAACTATCAAATCAATTCGTCGTCGAAAATCGAATAGTATAACATAGGAAGTTCTTTTATTCATACCGAATCCCAGCTTGGATTCCGGACCCAATCCAAAATTCCTTTATTTATCATCGGGTTCCGCTCTTTTTTATTCTTACTTCCATTTGTGTATGCGTGCCCCCCAAAAAAACATATAGTATTATATTCCGTGGATGGGGAACAATCGAAAAAACGGATCCAGCATTTCTTGGAATATTTATTATAATGCTACCAATAATTGTACTAACCCCCCACATATGTTTTTCCGCTACCACAAAACAAAGAAAAGAAAAAAGACCCTTTTTGTTTTCGGAATGAAATTCTGCCCCCGGCCCCCTTTCGAATTGATTGATGTATTTAGTGGATCCGTCGGGACTGACGGGACTCGAACCCGCAGCTTCCGCCTTGACAGGGCGGTGCTCTGACCAATTGAACTACAATCCCAGGGAAATAAGGGATCTAGCAGAAATTTTGATTCTTTTTTTTTTATCTCCATCTCCATTTGAAGGACAAGGGGGGTTATACGTGATAGATTGGCGAATTATTGGGCCGAGCTGGATTTGAACCAGCGTAGACATATTGCCAACGAATTTACAGTCCGTCCCCATTAACCGCTCGGGCATCGACCCAGGAAGAATCACTTTTAGGCTTATTGGTAATTCGTGATCAACTTCCTTTCGTAGTACCCTACCCCCAGGGGAAGTCGAATCCCCGTTGCCTCCTTGAAAGAGAGATGTCCTGGACCGCTAGACGATGGGGGCCTACTTGCCTAACCGCCATGATACTATGATCATAGTATGAACAGTTTTTTGAAATTGTCAATATAATGTAATGGTATGATTAGATACGAGGAATCTTGCCGCTTTTCCTAATTGCAAAGAACTTTATCTATATTATTTAGTGTAATATAAAAATGAAAAAAAAAAGTGTAAATAATACAAAGTATAGGTTTTTTCGGGGAGTCGTTGGTCCAAAACAAAAAAAAAAAAGGGGTTAAGTTCTATTTCTTTCGCTTTCATTCTTCCATTCATTGATTCATTCATTGTTAAGATGAGATATTCTTATCTCACAATAAAAGAGGAAATTAACAAACAATAAATTTAATAAGCCTGATCAAGAAATTATCAAAAATTGTTTGAATTTAGGTCAGGGGACAAGAGAGGTAGAATTTCTTCATCGCAGAATTCGATGAAATACCTTGAAATTTATGTCGAATTGGAATTGGTAGGTGTACATGTAAGTGAACTTTATTCGGATGGGAATCAAGTCATTCAATGAAAGAAAAGGAATTGGGTTCGAATTCATTACATTTTACTCTAGACTTTTTAGGTAAATCCATTTTATTATTCAATAATAAAATAAGTCACTAGGGACTATGAGTCTACTGTATGTACTTATGTATAACTATATGTACATATAGATTGTATATATAGATATTTGAGATTTTATCCACATAGTAACCCATTCACGAATTCAATCAAATAAGCCCTTTTAACTCAGCGGTAGAGTAACGCCATGGTAAGGCGTAAGTCATCGGTTCAAATCCGATAAGGGGCTTCGGTTTTCATAAAACTCCGGTCGGAGCATTAAGGGAGCATCAAGATATTTTTAATACTTGGAATAAAAATGGGATAATACATTATTTAATAGAGTAACAGTATTATTATAAGTATAGTATATAAGTATAGTAGTAAACATTTGTTCAATAAATTGGAATTATTATTCATAATAATAAGTTACCTCTTGAATGACGAAACCACATATTCCTATTTTCCATTCTACCGATTGGAAAGAATAGAAATCAACAAAAGAAAAAAAAGTAAGTGGACCTGACCCATTGAATCATGACTATATCCGCTATTCTGATATTAAAATTCGATAGAGATG